GCCGGCTGTTAAAATTAGGTCCGCTTGCCTAGGACTTGATCTTGGTACCAACCCATAACGATCAAAGTCGAATCGCGAGCCTATTAATGAAGCAAATTCAATGAAACAGCAACTGGTACCATATAGAAGCGGCCATAAACTGGAGAGTCTTGACCAATTCGAAAGATCATTCGATGTAGTTGAAATAACTGAATTGGGGGTTGTTTGGTCAAGTAACGGAAACTCAATCAAATTCATAACTGTCTCAATGTAATTTTTTCCTTCCTTTTTTTTTTTATTGTCTGAATACTCAGTTAAGACCATTCCAACGCTCCTTTTCGCCATGCATAAACTGAACCCACAATTGAGATAAGCACGAAAATTAAAGCTTCGATAAATACAGATACACCCAATACATCGAAACTCATTGCCCATGGATAAAGAAAGACCGTTTCAACATCAAAAACAACAAAAACTAGAGCAAACATGTAATAGCGGATTCGGAATTGTAACCAAGCGTCCCCCATAGGTTCTATGCCCGATTCATAACTAGAGAGCTTCTCTGGCCCTTTACTAACCGGGGCTAAAACTCCTGAAATTACAAATGCCAAGATAGGAATAACGCTTGATATTATTAGAAATGCCCATAAAATATCATATTCGTGAAGCAGAAACATAAATGTACTCCTATTAATGTGGAATATACTTAATTATTCGAGTTGGCATTGTCAATTCATCCAGAACTTGTTTTCCTAGGTGAAACAAGAATTTATTTTAATCAAAGTGTATAGTTCAGAGTTTGTTTGCTGCGTGGCATGTCTTGTTTAGAGATTCATCCAACGGAATCTCGATTCCGTTTTTGATTTCGATTCTATTTAGATATGGTGTAGAAATAAGGCGTTCTTACACAAACAAAACTCTCTCACTTTGTCTCGCTTTCTCTATTCTCTATAAAAAAATAGATATAAGATTAAAAAATATTAAATAATAAAATTCTAAATAATAAAAGTAATTTAATTAAATACTAAAATATACTAATCTAACCTAATAGAATATTCTATTACTAATGTATTCTAATGAATAGTAATACTATAACTATGTTTCATAATTCTGAAACGTAATACTATGTTTTTGTTTTTTTCTTGATATTTCCTTATATTTATTTCTTTGTATTTTATATTTAGAAATACATATTTCTTATATAAATTATATGTAAATATATAATTTATGTAATGTATAAATAATAAAATGAAATAAGATAATGAAATATTATCAAAAAATAATATCAAACATAACATAGTTATTATCAAAACCAATAATTTTTGGGGGGTAAAAAATGTCTAGGGATTTCTAACATATTCGAAGTATTCTTTTCATTAAAATCCAGGTAAAGGATCGTCGTTGTTTCTATTGATTTTATACAAATACGAATACGTAAACACAATCTAATGCATCGAACGATTATATTTTCTTTCTTTTTCTTGTCCTAGATTTGACACATACTGATCTGATTAGATCCATTGGAATGAATTATTGTTTTTATTTTCACTATGTATTTACATGAATATGTGGTAATGCTTTCATTTCATTTCTATGAAACAACCAATGGTCTGGTCTGTCCAGTCTATAAACAAGTACTAATGAGGAAATGAAAACTATACTAAACAAAAAATGAATGTCTATACAAAAATAGACAAATAGAATGTATTAGGGCTATACGGACTCGAACCGTAGACCTTCTCGGTAAAACAGATCAAACTGATTATTATCGAAATGATTCGAACTGTTTCAAAGACCCAACATGCATTTTGTTTGTTGCATTGGGCTCTTTCATCAACTGATGTAAAGATCAGTTAGTCCACCATATTTTTTCTTTACAGGAAGATAATGAGCTGGCTCCATGTGCTCTGATTCATTATTTGTATTCAGATCTAGTAGCAATACCAAAGTGTTTCAAAGAAGGGTTACCTTGACTTAGGTCTGCCTTCGGCTTAGATCAACCTAAGTTAAATGGAGTCTCTATCGTTCCGCTGCAAGAGTCGAATATGAGACTTCATACACCTTAAAGTTCATAGGATGAAAGGAGGTTTTTTTGAAGCCCTTATACTCATTATGCCTAGCATTGAATGGGCTGGGTATTTACCTTATCAACTATCAAATCAATGACGGGTTCTATTTGATTTGGCACCTAAATTTGCATCAAAATCGGACCGAACCAAATATTTGTCAGGCTATTGTTCTCTCGAATCTATGGAGTAAGACATTGATTTTTCAATAAGATCAACTATGTTCATTGCATAATAAGCTTCCTTGAAAAGCATTGGCGCACGTGTAAACGAGGTGCTCTACCTAACTGAGCTATAGCCCTTGTCATAGATATCTTAACATATAGATAATTTCTTGTCAAGATGGATATTCCCTAATCTCACATGATAACTCTTTGATCCGTTTACTGTTAACAGATTGGTATTGCTTATAAATAATATTCTATCTATAATCCCCGAGGTGATGGGTCTTCTTTTGCGGTGATAGATTACCTACTTAACTCAGTGGTTAGAGTATTGCTTTCATACGGCAGGAGTCATTGGTTCAAATCCAATAGTAGGTAGAACTTATTAGATACCATTGCATTGACTCCGGTATCTAATAAGTTTTTCTACCCATCCTCTTTTTTTCGTTGTATCAAATTAGACTTGATTGTCTTCAATTGGCAGAATCTAAATGTGGTGTATAATAAAGAACTTCTAAAAAACTTCTTTTGATTATTTTGATGTATTGACTAGTAGGAAATAACATTGACAGCCTCTACTCGTGTCCTAGCTCGTCTGAGAGCTAGATTCGCTTCAATCACTTGTCTCTTACCCTCAGCTCTACTCAAGTTAGCTTCAGCTATTTTAAGAGTTTGTTGAGCTTCTTGCGGATCAATGTCAGTACTCATCTCCGCATCATTTCCTAAAATGGTGATCTCATTATTCCCTATTCTAGCAAAACCACCCATCAGAGCCACCGTTAACCATTGGTCGTTGAGGCGTATTCTCAAAAGACCTATATCTACAGCCGTGGCAATAGGGGCGTGGTTTGGTAATACACCAATTTGGCCACTATTTGTAGATAAAATGATTTCTTTCACTTCTGAATCCCAAATAATTCGATTAGGAGTCAGTACACAAAGATTTAAGGTCATTTCTTCAAATTGCTCTCCACTTCTAAGTTCATAGCTTTCGCGGTAGCTTCATCGATGTTACCCACCAAATAAAAAGCCTGCTCGGGCAGACCATCTAATTCTCCGGAAAGTATCAGTTGAAACCCCCTAATTGTTTCTGCAAGACCAACATATTTTCCTGGGGAACCAGTAAATACTTCTGCCACGAAGAAGGGTTGTGATAAGAAACGCTCAATTTTTCGTGCTCTTGCTACAGTTAAACGATCCTCCTCGGATAATTCATCCAACCCAAGAATAGCTATAATGTCCTGAAGTTCTTTGTAACGTTGTGAAGTTTGCTTAACTCTTTGCGCAGTTTCATAATGTTCCTCGCCAACGATCCGAGGTTGTAACATAGTTGACGTTGAATCTAAAGGATCTACTGCTGGATAAATACCCTTGGCAGCTAATCCTCTTGATAGTACGGTAGTAGCATCTAAATGTGCAAATGTAGTGGCAGGAGCAGGGTCGGTCAAATCGTCCGCAGGTACATAAACTGCTTGGATCGAAGTTATAGATCCCTCTTTGGTAGAAGTAATTCTTTCTTGCAAAGAACCCATTTCTGTACTAAGGGTAGGTTGATAACCCACTGCAGAAGGCATTCTCCCTAATAATGCGGATACTTCTGATCCTGCTTGGACAAAACGAAAGATATTGTCGATGAATAGAAGCACATCTTGTTCATTAACATCCCGGAAATATTCTGCCATAGTTAGGGCAGTCAAACCAACTCTCATACGAGCTCCCGGCGGTTCATTCATTTGACCATAGACTAAAGCTACTTTTGATTCTGCAAGATTTTTTTCATTAATTACTCCGGATTCTTTCATTTCCATGTAAAGATCATTTCCTTCACGAGTACGTTCTCCTACTCCGCCAAATACGGATACGCCTCCATGAGCTTTGGCAATGTTGTTGATCAATTCCATGATGAGTACTGTTTTACCTACTCCAGCTCCCCCAAATAGTCCGATTTTTCCTCCACGGCGATAAGGAGCTAAAAGATCTACCACCTTAATACCTGTTTCAAAGATTGATAATTTCGTATCTAACTGTATAAAGGCAGGCGCAGATCTATGAATAGGAGATGTTGTGCGAGTATCTACAGGACCTAAATTATCAACAGGCTCTCCAAGAACGTTGAAGATTCGCCCGAGAGTAGCTCCGCCGACTGGAACACTTAGAGGAGCTCCCGTGTCAATCACTTCCATTCCTCTCATCAGCCCATCTGTAGCACTCATAGCTACAGTTCTAACTCGATTATTTCCTAATAATTGTTGTACCTCGCAAGTCACATTAATTTGCTGACCGACAGTATCTCGACCCTTAACTACCAAAGCGTTATAAATATTAGGCATTTTGCCCGGGGGAAAAACGACATCCAGTACTGGGCCAATAATTTGAGCGATACGCCCTAGTTTTTTTTCTTCAAGTGTGGAAACCGCAGGGCTAGAAGTAGTAGGATTGATTCTCATAATTATAATAAAGTGAAATATGTCGAAATCTTTTTTGGAATAATACCAAATCGAAAATAAATGTCCGATAGCAAGTTGATCAGTTAATTCAATAAGAGATAAATGGGAGATAGCACTCGATTTAGTTGGTACCACCCAACCGAATCCGATTCAATCGTTTACTCAGAGTAAATTTTCAAGTTCAGCCAATCTTTTTTTTTCATATGGATTTCCGTCTTTATATTATACCCTTTCGTAGATGAATTATGCTTATTTTCACATCTAGGATTTACATATACAACATATATTACTGTCAAGAGGTAATTTTTCTCAGTATTTAGATATTTAGATTCAAAATAAGAAAG